GTTAGTATAAAAAACCAGCCTCATAGTATAAACAAATAACTATAGAAGTAATAACCAACTCATCAGTTCGTATTATCTGGATCCAAAGAACCAGTCAAGATATGATATATTGGTCATATTGTTGTAGCAACTGAAATCTTTTTTATTAAAAAAATTTCTAAGTTGTCAATCGAAATCAAAAAGAAAGGGTATGGATAAATGGAAGGATGAGAGAAAGAAAGAAAAAGAATAAAGAATATTGATGATATAGATATAGAATTCCAATATGTAAGGTCTATGAGTCATCTCAGAAAAAATCTGCGTAATAAAGCATCAATACGGATTCATCATTAAATGGATCTGCTCATCGAACAAAAAATAAAGAGCTTCGAGCCAATAAAGACTAAGAATATTGACTCAAAAACTAATAGCTCCGTTGTAGAATTCAGACCTAACCATTAATTAAGAAGCGATGGGAACGATGGAACCTGTGAATTCAAAAGATTTTAGTGAAAAAGAATTCGAATGATTCATTGATCGGGATGGCGGAACCGGCCAGAGACCAATTCATCTATTCGGAAAAATTATGAACTAATGAGAGAACTGAAATAGAAATTGAAAGAGTAAATATTCGCCCGCGAAAACTTTATTTTCTTGGATTGCTAAAATTGGGTCAATCCAATACGATAAAGAGTAAAACAAAAGAAAGATTTGTTTTAACATTATAAAACATTCTTTTAACATTATAAAACATTCTAAAATAGATAAATAAAAAATAGATAAATATAAGAAAAAATAGTTATTTAATATATTTATATTTAGTTATCGATAAAAACAAGATATACAAATTAATAATATATTTAATCTAGATTAAATGAAATCCATGATTCAGTATATTAATTATTAAAGTTAATTCAAATTATTTTCTATCTGAATTGAATTCAAAATCTTGAATTTGAATTGATTTATTCGCGAGGAGCTGGATGAGAAGAAACTCTCACGTCCGGTTCTGTAGTAGAGATGGAATTCAAAAAAAACCATCAACTATAACCCCAAAAGAACCAGATTCCGTAAACAACATAGAGGAAGAATGAAGGGAATGTCTTATCGAGGTAATACTATTTGTTTTGGTAAATACGCTCTTCAGGCACTTGAACCCGCTTGGATCACATCTAGACAAATAGAAGCGGGTCGACGAGCAATGACACGAAATGCACGTCGCGGTGGAAAAATATGGGTCCGTATATTTCCAGATAAACCAGTTACAGTAAGGCCCGCTGAAACACGTATGGGTTCAGGTAAAGGCTCTCCCGAATATTGGGTAGCTGTTGTTAAACCAGGTCGAATCCTTTATGAAATGGGTGGAGTAACAGAAAATATAGCCAGAAGGGCTATTTCAATAGCAGCGTCTAAAATGCCTATACGAGCTCAATTCATTATTTCGGGATAAAAAAGAAATAGGCCTTAAAAATAGCGGGTGCAGGTTTCTTTTTTTGAACAAATAATATTTCTTTTTTTCTTCGAACTTTGTATTGTAAAAAACAGATCAAAAAAAAAAATAAATAAAATAAAATGATATGATTCAACCTCAGACCCATTTGAATGTAGCAGATAACAGCGGGGCTCGAGAATTGATGTGTATTCGAATCATAGGAGCTAGCAATCGTCGATATGCTCATATTGGTGACGTTATTGTTGCTGTGATCAAAGACGCAGTTCCAAACATGCCTCTAGAAAGATCAGAAGTGGTCAGAGCTGTAATTGTACGTACTTGTAAAGAACTTAAACGTGACAACGGTATGATAATACGATATGATGACAATGCTGCAGTTGTGATTGATCAAGAAGGAAATCCAAAAGGAACTCGAGTTTTTGGTGCGATTGCCCGAGAATTGAGACAGTTCAATTTTACTAAAATAGTTTCATTAGCTCCCGAGGTATTATAAAACGAGACCACGATATGGTTATAGGTTATAGTAGGGTATTTAAAATAAATAGATTAAGATTCATTTAGTAGATTTTGTCTCACGTATATACCTTTCAAAATGAATATTCATAATTTCTAAAAAAAAAATACGTAAAATAAAAAAAAAATACGTAAAAAAGCATGTTGATTATATCCAAATTTGGAGGCACCAATCATTTTAATTAATCATGGGTAGTGATACTATTGCTGACATAATAACCTCTATACGAAATGCCGATATGTATAGAAAAAGCCTGGTTCGAGTAGCATCTACTAATATCAGCCAAAGTATTGTGAAAATACTTTTACGAGAGGGTTTTATCGAAAACGTGAGAAAACATCGAGAAAACAACAAATATTTTTTGGTTTTAACCCTACGACATAGAAGGAATAGGAAAAGTACTTATCGAAATCTTTTAAATTTAAAACGGATAAGTCGGCCGGGTCTCCGAATCTATTCTAACTATCAAAGAATTCCTAGAATTTTAGGCGGGATGGGAGTTGTAATTCTTTCTACCTCTCGGGGTATAATGACAGACCGAGAGGCTCGACTAG